GATCTGTCGATTATGTTATGGTCGGAGTCCGACTCATGGTGACCTGGTTGAATTGGGGGAAGCTGTAGGTATTATTGCGGGTCAATCTATTGGAGAACCGGGGACTCAACTAACATTAAGAACTTTTCATACCGGCGGAGTATTTACAGGAGGTACTGCAGAACATGTACGAGCCCCTTATAATGGAAAAATCAAATTCAATGAGGATTTGGTTCATCCTACACGTACACGTCACGGGCATCCTGCCTTTCTATGTTATCTAGACTTGTCTGTAATTATTGAGAGTGAAGATATTATACATAGCGTGACTATTCCACCAAAAAGTTTTCTTTTAGTTCAAAATGATCAATATGTGGAATCAGAACAAGTGATTGCTGAGATTCGCGAGGGAACATACACTTTTCATTTTAAAGAGAGGGTTCGAAAACATATTTATTCTGACTCAGAGGGAGAAATGCACTGGAGTACTGATGTGTACCATGCACCCGAATTTACATATAGTAATGTCCATCTCTTACCAAAAACAAGTCATTTATGGATATTATCAGGAGGTTCATGCCGATCTAGTCTAATTATTTTTTCGATCCACAAAGATCAAGATCAAATGAACATACCCTTTCTTTCCGTCGAAAAAAAATTTATTTCTAGCCTCTCAGTGAATAATGATCAAATGAGCCACAAATTTTTTAGTTCGGATTTTTCTGATAAAAAAAAATCTGGGATTCCCTATTATTCAAGATTGAATGGAATCATTGGTACTAGTCATTCTAATCTCATATATTCTGCTATTTTTCACGAGAACTCGGATTTATTAGCAAAGAGGCGAAGAAATCGATTTCTCATTCCATTCCAATCGATTCAAGAACAAGAGAAAGAATTCATACCGCATTCAGGTATCTCGATTGAAATACCCATAAATGGTATTTTCCGTAGAAATAGTATTTTTGCTTTTTTTGATGATTCTAGATACAGAAGAAAGAGTTCCGGAATTCTTAAATATGGGACTATAGAGGCGGACTCAATCATCCAAAAAGAGGATATAATTGAGTATCGAGGAGTCAAAAAATTTAAGACAAAATACCAAATGAAAGTAGATCGATTTTTTTTCATTCCTGAGGAAGTACATATTTTACCCGAATCTTCTTCCATAATGGTACAGAACTATAGTATCATTGGAGTGGATACACGAATCACTTTAAATATAAGAAGCCAAGTCGGCGGATTGGTCCGAGTGGAGAGAAAAAAAAAAAGGATTGAACTAAAAATTTTTTCTGGGGATATCCACTTTCCGGGCAAGACAGATAAGATATCCCGACACAGTAGCATCTTGATACCGCCAGGAAGAGGAAAAACAAACTCTAAGGGATCAAAAAAATGGCAAAATTGGATCTATGTCCAACGGATCACACCAACTAAGAAAAAGTTTTTTGTTTTGGTGCGACCCGTAGCCACATATGAGATAGCGGACAGTATAAATTTAGCAACACTCTTCCCACAAGATCTCTTTCAGGAAAAGGATAATATGCAACTTCGAGTTGTCAACTATATCCTTTATGGAAATGGCAAACCAACTCGAGGAATTTCTGACACAAGTATTCAATTGGTTCGAACTTGTTTAGTCTTGAATTGGGGCCAAGACAAGACTAATTCTTCCCTCGAAGAGGTCCGTGCTTTCTTTGTTGAAGTAAGTACAAAGGGTTTGATTCGAGATTTCATAAGAATCGACTTAGTGAAATCCCATATTTCGTGTATAAGAAAAAGGAAGAATCCATCAGATTCGGGATTGATCTCTGATAATGGGTCAGATCACATCAATCCGTTTTATTCCATTTATTCCAAGGCCAACATTCAACAATCACTTAGACAAAATCACGGAACTATTCGTATGTTCTTAAATAGAAATAAGGAATGCCAATCTTTGCTAATTTTATCATCATCTAATTGTTTTAGAATGGGTCCATTTAATCATGTAAAATATCACAATGTAATAAACCAATCAATTAAAAAAAATCCTCTAATTACAATTAGAAATTCGTCGGGCCCTTTAGGAACAGCCATTCAAATTGCGAATTTTTATTCATTTTTCCCTTTACTAACTCATAATCAGATCGCAGTAATTAAATATTTGCAACTTGACAACTTAAAACATATTTTTCAAGTAATTAAATATTATTTAATGGATGAAAACAGGAAAATTTATAATCTCGATCCATACAGTAACGTCGTTTTGAATCCATTCAATTTGAATTGGTATTTTCTCCATCAAAATTATCATAATAATTATTGTGAAGAAACGTCCACAATAATTAGTCTTGGACAATTTATTTGTGAAAATGTATGTATAGCCAAAAACGGACCACACCTAAAATCGGGTCAAGTTTTAATTGTTCAAGTTGATTCTGTAGTAATAAGATCAGCTAAGCCCTATTTGGCTACTACAGGAGCAACGGTTCATGGGCATTACGGAGAAATTCTTTACGAGGGGGATACATTAGTTACA